CGCTTAACGGACCTTTTTTATCTTATAATTTTTTTTGGGGGGGGGGCTTTGAATTGACGCAATTTTTTTTTGTGCAACCCAATGTATTCATATCTCAATTAGAAGTTCCTAAATGGAGACACTTTATGTATTACGTAGAATATATTACTATTACTCTATTCCAAACCGTGTGAACAGTCATTAGTCATTACTAAGAGACATACCAGTATTTCTATTTAGTCATTCGAGGGTCTCTTTTACTTTTATTAGTTATTATTATTAATAGCAGAAAAGAAATATATTCTCTAACTTATTTGTATATCGTTTATCCCTACGAAATAACAGACGAAATAGAACGATCTTAGAAGGAGAAGGGATATAATGAAATTTTTTGATTGGTTCTTCCCAGAGAAATGATCTGTTTTATTTGACTGATAGAGACAACAAACAATTCATAAACAATTCATTATAACAAATAAAAAAATAAAATAGTTAGAATAAAATAGTGTTCTTATTCGAAACGCCTTGTGATCTTCAACCAATTCTGCGCTTCAATATAATTACCAGGAGTAAGCGCTATAGCCTGTTTCCAATACTCGGCAGCTTGGTCGAACCAAGCCTCCGCAATTTCAGAATCTCCTTGTCGAATGGCCTGTTCTCCCCGGTCGGAATAGGCGGGTAAATTCCTTCCCTTAGAACCGTACTTGAGAGTTTCCGACCTCATACGGCTCAGCAGTCAAATTCTTTTAGTATCCCATTTTTTTTTTCTCTCGAGTTAACCAAAAGAGGTTATGAGTTTCAAACTTGAATTTTGCTTAATGATTTAATCAGTTTTATCTTTTCTCCCACCTTCATAAAGTATAGGCATTTCCGCTATCATTAGAATTTTATGAAAGGTAACTATCTCGGTTTCGTATATAAATTTATATAGAATCTTTGAAAAAGACTTTCTTCATAAGAAGGAAAAGACTTACTATCGTTGGGATCTGATGCTACACCGCTGCTCAATACCTTAGGGGATCAACTCTATTACATAAGTGGATTCCTAACTTTTATCTCATATCATGACATAAGTAAGCAGTTCTTATTGTACCGGCCCAAAATCTCGCGAATTGATCTTTACGGCGCTTCCTTTTCAATTAGATCCTTTATCCATAGAATAAAGTATCTAGGCATACCGATTTCGTCATATTTCCACTTCTATGAAGTGTATTTCTTTACTACAGCTGATAAAAATCGTTGTTTTGGACGATACATATGTAGAAAGCCTGTTTTTTCTAGTATTTATTAACGGATTTGCTCTTTCTTTCCCTTTCTATAGTGGAGATAGTCGCACGTAATGACAGATCACGGCCATATTATTAAAAGCTTGTGGTAAGAATGGGTTCCGCTCTAGTGCCCGAAAATAATATTCCAAAGCTTTCGTATGTTCTCCGTTCCTTGTGTGGATAAGGCCTATGTTATAGAGTATATAACTTCGATCATAGGGATCGATTTCTAATCGCATAGCTTCATAATAATTCTGTAAAGCTTCTGCATAATTTCCTTCGGATTGAGCCGACATCCGTTACGGCCGTCGTTCGATTCAAAGAATCTCCGTTTCAGAACCGTACATGAGATTTTCATCTCATACGGCTCCTCCTTTATGTGCATAATGAGAATAATACATGGAATCCACAAAGATTGAAATAGTCTCATTATAAACTGGGTGGGACTAGTGTTTTTACAAGAAATCTCTAGCCAACCTTCTTGTAAAAAAACTTTCCTTAACTCAAGCATGTTGGTACTAGATAAAAAAGGGTGACTCCAACAATTTCTTTGTCTTCAACGCCTCTTAATTTCCAGGAATTAGTCACTTCAACAGTCTTCGATGGTTATATGGGTATCCAAAATACGAACGAGATGGATGTTTGTTGTCCCAACCATTCTTGTTAGTCCCGATCCTGATAAAGAAAAGGGATAATTTATAACAAAGTTTTCGTGTTGTTGATTCCTAGGAGTAGTGCCTCTTCCCCTATGCCTCCTATTGGTACTAGTGGAGTAGGTTTGACCTAACCCATAGGTGTAACCTTTCGCTCAATACTCTAGAATCGACAAGTGAAGCATCTGAGGCTGCATTAATCGGGGATACACGACAGAAGGGCTTGTTTTACTTACAAACTTCACCTTCAACAAGCGTAGATTTTTTTCAATAATTTTTTTTTCTTTCTATCCTGAGTGTCTTTCTCCTAAGATTGAGAGCGGTAAAATAAAAAAAGTATAACTATAAAAGAAAAAATGATAAAATATATAAAAAATATAAAATTGATTTATAATTTTATAATTATAATAAATATTTATAATAAATCTATAATTTATTAATTTAGAATATTTTATAATATATTAATACATTAATTATTAATTTATAATAACTAAATAAGAACGAATAAAAAAAAAAAAAAAGAATCAAATCGCACCATCTCGGTAATAGGTGAATGCCTCTTTCTCTCCCGAAGTTGTCGGAATTATTCGTAATAAGATA